TCCTCTCTTGCTTGCATATGTATAGATATCTCAAATAGAGATATATACAGATCTATAGAGAGTCTTCCATCTTTTTGCATTTCCCGAAAACTCCCTGTTTTTGGATCAGATTCTAATAAATTTTGTAGAAATTTGTAATGGAATAAAAATTTTTCTTTATTAATGACTATATAGAAATAGAAGACAAAAAGAACAAAAAGAATCATAAATCTAACAAGGGGATTATGATACATCTATTTTATTTTGAAAGATGAATAAGTCCATTTATTTAGTTTGGCCCTTCTTGTACCTATTTTTTTATTCTATTTCTATTAAGTTGTATAGTTGTATTAGATATATATTTACTTAAAGATACTTAAGTATAATTATATAATATATATAATAAAAATAATAAAAATACAAGATATTCTAATATATCTTTAGAATTCAGAATATAACAATAACAGGTACAAATATTAAATTGAGGTACCCATTTTATGACAACTTTCAACAACTTACCCTCTATTTTTGTGCCTTTAGTAGGCCTAGTCTTTCCGGCACTTGCAATGGCTTCTTTATTTCTTCATATTCAAAAAAATAAGATTTTTTAGATCGGATGAGACCTAATCGTATCGCTCCTTTTTTTATTTTAAAAACTTCGATTCGATAAGACCCATTTGGTAGAATATTGTATAACACACAGATTCCTACAAACATAAATTTAAAAAAGCTCTTATGCATGTGTAAACGTATTATATGGGTAAATAAATTAGCGCTCTTTTGAAAAATGTATCATCATCGGGCCGATGTTTGAAATTCAAGTCAATGTATTTATTTATTTGTATGTATGTAGCTATAGGGGATCATATAAAGGAAGGAGATGTTATTATTTTAGATATAAACAATTCTATGAATTACTCCTAAGGTAAAGGTTCACAACAAAATAGTTGATGAGAGTCACTTTGAAAAAAAAAGGAAAGTCATATTTTCTCAATTCCAAAAAATTGTATAACTGGATCTAATATATATGAGTTGGCGATCAGAATCTATATGGATAGAATTTATAACGGGGTCTCGAAAAACAAGTAATTTCTTCTGGGCCTTTATACTATTTTTAGGTTCATTAGGATTCTTATTGGTTGGAACTTCCAGTTATCTTGGTAGAAATTTTATATCGTTATTTCCGTCTCAGCAAATCTTTTTTTTTCCGCAAGGGATTGTGATGTCTTTCTATGGGATCGCAGGTCTCTTTATTAGTTGCTATTTGTGGTGCACTATTTTGTGGAATGTGGGTAGTGGTTATGATCTTTTCGACCGAAAAGAAGGAATAGTGCGTATTTTTCGTTGGGGATTTCCTGGAAAAAGTCGTCGCATCTTTTTACGATTCCTTATGAAAGATATTCAGTCCATCAGAATAGAAGTTAAAGAGGGTATTTCTGCTCGGCGTGTCCTTTATATGGAAATTCGAGGCCAAGGGGCTATTCCTTTAATTCGTACTGATGAGAATTTTACTACACGAGAAATTGAGCAAAAAGCTGCGGAATTGGCTTACTTCTTGCGTGTACCAATTGAAGTTTTTTGAAATGAATTAATTTTAAAAGACTAAATGCTTTGGCAGTAGGAAGAAAAAACTAAATAATTTATTTTTTTTTTTTTTTTTTTTGAACATTCATCTATTCTTTTAGGCTCGTTTTTTTGATATATTTGATAGAAAAGGAGTTTCTTCGTATAGAAATTTGAAAACGTTCTTTTAGTATTGATCGAAAAAAGTCGAAATAACATCCTAGAAACAAAATTTTTTTATTTATTCAAATTGGAAGTCTATTCTGAGTATATTTTTGTATTCTTTATAGATTCAAAGCAAAGACTAAGTATTGAATCAAAAGAAAAATAGAAAATGGATTCATAAGCTGAATACATTCTATTCGAATTATAATAGAAACTAATGCTCGATAGAAATATTAGATCTAATAGAATCAACAAATGAGGTAGGTTCATTAACAATTCACAGATTCAAAATGGCAAAAAAGAAAGCATTCATTCCTTTTTTTTATTTTACATCTATAGTCTTTTTGCCCTGGTTGATCTCTCTCTGCTGTAATAAAAGTTTGAAAACTTGGATTACTAATTGGTGGAATACTAGACAATGCGAAACCTTTTTGAATGATATTCAAGAAAAAAGTGTTCTAGAAAAATTCATACAATTAGAGGAGCTATTCCAGCTGGATGAAATGATAAAGGAATGCCCAGAAACCGATTTACAACAATTTCGTCTAGGAATCCACAAAGAAACGATCCAATTCATCAAGATACACAATGAGTATCGTATCCATACAATCTTGCACTTCTCGACAAATATAATATCTTTCGTTATTCTAAGTGGTTATTCTTTTTGGGGTAAGGAAAAGCTTTTTATTCTGAATTCTTGGGTTCAAGAATTCCTATATAATTTAAGTGATACAATTAAAGCTTTTTCTATTCTTTTATTAACTGATTTATGTATCGGATTCCATTCGCCTCACGGTTGGGAACTAATGATTGGTTATATTTACAAAGATTTTGGGTTTGCTCATTATGAGCAAATTTTATCTGGTCTAGTTTCTACCTTTCCGGTCATTCTTGATACAATTTTGAAATATTGGATCTTTCGTTATTTAAATCGTGTATCTCCATCACTTGTAGTGATTTATCATGCAATAAATGACTAAAAAATGATTCACTGATCCAATTCTAATCTTTCTTACCTTATACATCATAACCAAATCAAAGTCGTATTTACTTTACTCTTTTTACCCATGAGGGATTCCTTGTATATTTCAACAAAAAAATTTTATTTTTTCAGTAAATGTAAATAGCAGAATTGTGGCTAGGGAAGTCTATTATCAACCTACCTAACTTTATTGTAGAAATTTTCGGGATAAATGATTGGACCATGCAAACTAGAAATACCTTTTCTTGGATAAGGGAAGAGATTACTCGCTCCATATCTGTCTCACTCATGATATATATAATAACTTGGGCATCCATTTCAAGTGCATATCCGATTTTTGCCCAGCAGAATTATGAAAATCCACGAGAGGCAACTGGGCGTATTGTATGTGCCAATTGCCATTTAGCTAATAAGCCCGTGGATATTGAGGTTCCACAAGCGGTACTTCCTGATACTGTATTTGAAGCAGTTGTTAAAATTCCTTATGATATGCAACTAAAACAAGTTCTAGCTAATGGTAAAAAAGGGGCTTTGAATGTGGGAGCTGTTCTTATTTTACCGGAGGGGTTTGAATTAGCCCCCCCTGATCGTATTTCACCCGAGATGAAAGAAAAGATAGGAAATCTGTCTTTTCAGAATTATCGCCCCAACAATAAAAATATTCTTGTGATAGGTCCTGTTCCTGGTCAAAAATATAGTGAAATAACTTTTCCTATTCTTGCCCCAGACCCTGCTACTAATAAAGAAGTTCACTTCTTAAAATATCCTATATACGTAGGCGGAAACAGGGGAAGGGGTCAGATTTATCCTGATGGTAGCAAAAGTAACAATACAGTTTATAATGCTACGGCAGGAGGGATAATAAACAAAATTTTACGAAAAGAAAAGGGGGGATACGAAATAACCATAGTGGACGCATCGAATGGACGCCAAGTTATTGATATTATTCCTCGAGGCCTAGAACTTCTTGTTTCAGAGGGCGAATCCATTAAACTCGATCAACCACTAACGAGTAATCCTAATGTGGGTGGATTTGGTCAGGGGGATGCGGAAATAGTACTTCAAGATCCATTACGTGTCCAAGGACTTTTGTTCTTCTTAGGATCGGTTGTTTTGGCACAAATCTTTTTGGTTCTTAAAAAGAAACAGTTTGAGAAGGTTCAATTATCCGAAATGAATTTTTAGATCTGTCTATTTAGCTTTATAAAAGTCGTAAAAAAGAACCAAAAAAATTATGAAAAGCCTTTTGCCTCTCTTTAGATTTTCTATTCCTTTTCGACCAGACGTCAGGAATTACTTCTATCATAGTCCTAATCCTAGTACGTATATTGAGAAGAATTCACTTTACCCCTTTTCTTTATTTTTCAATACAAATTTTTAAAATGGGAAGGGGTGTGATGTAACTCTGTCGTTATTGACCAATTGAAATTGATAGAATGTAGCAATAATCAAGAGTTTTTTTCTATTAGAATAGAATGGAAAAATTTGACTATATACTAAAATTAAGATAAGGAAAGCAAGCGCAGAAAAAAAAGGGGAACCATAAATCGGCGACACAACAAAATTTAGGGACTATAGAGAGTTTTTTTTGTCTTGCTAGTCTTCGACACAAGAAAAGGATGTCTAAAATTCCTTTTCTTGTGTCGATCTTGTCCTTCTTGATTCCATTCGTTAAAAAATCCTATTCTTAGTTTACATATATATTACTGTTTCTATATATAGAACGTTTTAATATATATTAATTAATAGTATATATAATACTAGTTTTATTTATTATTTTTTTTTTAGTAAAAAAAAAAAGAAAAAACTTCTAATAGACAAAATTTTAATGATAGATCTAATGATAAAAAATATTGTGTCGGCCGGGAAAGCAGGAAAAGGAAATTAAGTGATTCCCCCCTTTTTTTTATATCCTTGAAAGGTTAATAAATACTATATGTTCGTAATATAATAATCTAATTAAGTTCATTTTTCACAAACACGGTAAAAATTTGTTCTGATTATTAGCAGTTCAACGGGACCCCCTCGAATTAGACAAAGAAGGAAGAGTTGGGCCCCGTTGAGTTCTTATGTTTTCACGTCTATAACTCAGTTCATCCAATTTCTACAGGGATGAACCTAATCCTGAATATGAACCATAAAAGAAAATACCTATTAAACCGATCACAAGAATACCTGCTACAGTACCTATTACCCAAAGAGGAATCCTTCCAGTAGTATCAGCCATTTATCCCGCTTACCTCCACATTTCATCGAGTGGTCATGCTAGAAACATAAACAGTCAGAGATAATTATGATATATAATCCATCC